ATTGTAGAGAATACCCGTATTGTTTTCCACATCTTTATTTACTCCATTTCTATACAAAAATTATCTTGTCATTTCTTCTTTTTGATCTCATATCATAGAACATATAATTAATTATTAATTAATTATAATAAACCACTTATATGCGTTACGTATAATGAAACCCGCTGTAAAAAAAATGAATATTTTGGGGAAATGCTGGTACAGAAAAGGGCACTTTTTTTTAAGAAAAGGAATATTCTACTGAATCGTTGTACATTTCAATTTGAATTAGGGATTCCGCGGACAAATACAAGCGATCATTAACTCCATATATGTCTGATCATATATGTATTACAAATTCCAATAAAGAAGGAGGATTTCAAATAAAATGCGAGATCTAAAAACATATCTCTCCGTGGCGCCGGTAGTAAGTACTATATGGTTCGGGTTTTTAGCAGGTCTATTGATAGAGATCAATCGTTTATTTCCGGATGCGCTTATATTCCCCTTTTTTTCATTCTAGTTAGTAACATGGGAAATGGTGAAGAAGATTAGGGATTTAATAAAATCTCTGTGACTAATCCCTCCCCTTCCCATCTTTTAATTTTAGAATTTTAAAAATTCGAATAAGTTCGAAAAGAGAAAGAATAAAAGTGGATTCAAATTCAGTGAAACTCGGAACTCGGGCCTCAGGCCCGAGGCTCGAATTAAAATAAAATTTTTAATTTAAATTAAAATAATTAAAAAGAGAATGAGAACGGAAATGGAAATTGATGGATAGGTCAACAATATCATACAAAATACTTAAATGAAAGACGAAACGCTATATTGGGATTAGAAATGTAGTTAGAAATCATTGTATTACTTATTATTACTATCTTGATTGCAACGAAATTTTTCATAATTTTATTTCGAGTTAGCAACTTCTATTTTTTTTTTTTCGTTCCTTTTTTCTCTTTGGATCGCAAAATAGAATAGTTGAGTGAATCAAAAATACAAAGGGGGTTCATGGCCAAGGGGAAAGATGTTCGAGTAACAGTTATTTTGGAATGTACCAATTGTGCTGTTCGAAATGATGCTAATAAGGAATCAAAGAGGGTTGGTATTTCCAGATATATTACTCAAAAGAATCGACACAATACGCCTAGTCGATTGGAATTGAGAAAATTCTGTCCCTTTTGTTACAAATATACAATTCATGGGGAGATAAAGAAATAGATGGAACCGATTACACGTATGTATTGTATGTCATCCTTCCAAGGAAGATGAAAAATGTCATATACCATATATTATATATAACATATATTTAAAGATAAACAAACCAAAAAGAAATCCCCGACAAAATTAGGATTTTCGGGATAAGGAATAAACAAATCATGGATAAATCCAAGCGACTCTATTTTAAATCCAAGCGATCTTTTCGTAGGCGTTTGCCCCCGATTGGGTCGGGGGATCGAATTGATTATAGAAACATGAGTTTAATTAGTCGATTTATTAGTGAACAAGGAAAGATATTATCTAGACGGGTGAATAGATTAAACTTAAAACAACAACGATTAATTACTATTGCTATCAAGCAAGCTCGTATTTTATCTTTGTTACCCTTTCTTAATAATGAGAAACAATTTGAAAGAGGTGAGTCGGCTGCTAGAACTGCGGGTCTTAGAATCAAAAAGGGGGATAGGCTTACTCTTCACTTGAATCAAAATTCCAATACGAACTCAAAGGCGGATTGATGTTTTGTTCGAAAAATTCGCGAATTAAGATGTGAGTGTCGTGTCATAAGAAAAAAAGGATCGGGGAAAAAGAATAAATCTTTTTTTATTGAACGTCTTGTTTGTTCATTTTGACGACTTTATCATATTATTTGATTATATTTTATCATACTAATTTCTATTCTACCTTCCCGGAGTTAATTTTACAGCGCACTCCATTAAAATTTAAAACATTCCTATGGAGTCCTTCCAATCTACTTATTTTATAATCTCAGTGGAAATCATAGAAAGACAATTTATATTTAATATAGCTATTTGCGCAAGTATTTTACGATTAAGAAGCAACTGCTTCTTGTACAGATTGTGTATGAAAATATTATAACTATAGTATACTAAATTCCCTCGAATTGCTGCATTTATCCGAGTGATCCACAAACGGCGAAAATATCTCTTTTGCCTACCTCTATCCCGATAAGCCGAAAACAAAGCTCTTATTTTCTGTTGAGTAATAGTTCGAGTAAGTCTTGAATGAGCCCCTCGAAAGCTTGATGCAAATAAACGAATTTTTGTTCTACGTCTCCGAGCTATACATCCTCGTTTAATTCTGGTCATTGAATAAATGAAACTTTGATAAATAACTAATTGATTTCTTTTCTTTCAGTTATTCCCTTCCCCTTTACTAGTTTGTTAATAACAAAACGGATCCTTCCAATGTATAAAATAAAAACTCCAATGGCTTTTGCTACTATAACCTTCCCGCCCACTATTTTTTCTTTTTTTTTATAGGCATTTTACCTCGAAATAAGAAATAATATTGATACTAGATATTAAAAAAGCATATTAATATTAAATAAAAACAAAAAGTAGTAAATATAAAATATAAATGAATAAAAAAAAAATAGTGGGTTCCATCGTTTCTATGGTTACTTCTTAAACGGCGAGATCCCTTCTATACACCGGAGCCCCTTCTTTTCTTTCATTTAATCAATGCTATTGTTAACTTGTACAGTTCACACTTTTTGGCTCTACCCATGAATTATTCAGTAATCCGTCTTTCACAACGAGATCCACTTATACAGTAACGGTATTTAATTATGAAGATTAACTGTGTAGCTGACCCTCTTAGTCCGTTGTTGAAAGAGTAAGGGCGTAATCTTTCTTGCCTTTAAATGGGATTCCCCCCGCTTAATGGATAAACATTTGCTACCAATGGGAAATTCTTTCTCATCTTAAATTGAAAATGGAGACGATTGGATTTACACCACTAGAAACCATAAATTTTGATACACAATAGAAGGGTATGATAGATACTTTTTAGATAGTGAATGGAGTTCTTCCGTTTTATTTTATCTTATTTACTGTTACTGATCACTGATACTGGAAAAATGGGTTCTTTTCTTTTGCCCCAGTCCATGCTCTGAACGAGTCACACATACACCCTAGTACATGTTCCTCGTCGCTGAGGGCATCCCCCAAGGGCGGGGGATTTCGTAACATTTCTGATTGGCTGTCTCGTCTTTCTAATAAGTTGTTTAATAGTTGGCATGTTGACTCGTATACATAATGAGCTGGTTTAGATCGATCCTAACCGGCCGATTAGGAATTACTTCTATAGTAATAAATTAATTAATAGAATACTCTATCAAACCCAGTAAGAAGATAAAATTTCAAATGGCGTATTTGTATTTGCGCGAAATCCCTGTTATTTTTTATTCTACCCCTACATGATCAACAATTCCATGAGCTTGGGCTTCTGTTGCTGACATAAAAACATCTCTTTCCATGTCTTCGGATACAACCCATAGAGGTGTGCCTGTTCTTTGTACATAAACCTTTGTAATGGTTTCGCGCAGCTTCATCATTTCTTCCGCTTCCAGGATAAATTCTCCTGCGGGTGCCTCATAAAAAGAACTAGCAGGTTGATGGATCATTACCCTGATTATATAACCTAATAAATGGTTCTTCTATCTCGAAGAGAAATCAAAGAGAATAAATTAAATAACGAGTAATGATAATGATATGAAAACCAAAAGATAGAATTGAACAACCGTACAGGCATCTTTTGCGCATTGCATACGGCTATACAATGGAATTTACTTTATAACCTCCATTCCATTGAAGAAGTATAAAATCAAATTCAAATATTCAAATATAGGGCCTATCAGACCCCGATCTGTAAATAATCCAATAACCATCCTTCATTTTATTTTGGAGTAGTTAAAACATACTATGATGGTTCCGTTGCTTTATATATTTATTTAGTCTGTTATTAAGCAATCCCAAAGTTTCTTTTTTTGTATTCTTTCCTAAGATAAATATTGTTATTATCCCTCTGGTGTGAAAACAAAAAAGTTTGTGACGCTGCAATAGGCTTCCGATAAATCAGATAAAATCGGAAATGCCCTTTATCTCATACTATTCGTTCGATATATAATCTAATGATTGATTTTTGAAAAAAAAAAAAAAAAATAAAAAAAAAAAGGTTTCTCATATCGAATTCAAAATGCCATGCTATTATTACTTAATAGTCATATTTCATATGGCGAAGGCATAGTCTTCTTTTTTCTCTCAAATACAAAACTCATTGGCGCCGAGCATGAGGGAATGCTAGACGTTTGGTAATTTCTCCTCCGACCAGAAGAAAAGATCCTATTGAAGCGGCCAATCCCATGCATATTGTCTGTACATCTGGTTGTACAAATTGCATAGTATCATAAATAGCTACTCCGGGTATTACCCACCCCCCGGGAGAGTTTATAAACAAATACAGATCTTTGCTATCATCCTCTAGACTGAGATATACCATAAGACCAATAATTTGATTCGAGAGATCGCTATCAACCTCTTGGCCTAAAAAAAGTAATCTTGCTCGATAAAGTCGGTTGATTAGGATATAATTGTATCCTTAGGAACCGTACGCGCACCTTTCGATGCATACGGTTTACCAAAAATCGCGCAAAAAAAAAAGAATCAATGTGTAGATTGCAGCCCTCATTCTTTTTTATTTTCATAGGGGGCTCTTTCTAACTTCTAACAAAGGGCTTTTTTTCTTCCATTTTTCAAGAAGGATTTGTTTTGGCCTGTTTACTTTACCTATATATAAATAAAATATATATATAAATAATTTACTAAACTTATCGAATGAACTTCTCATTGATGTATTGTTTCATCGAGATCGAATCCAAATAACGATGCCATTTTCTTGTTCCTGAATGGGCTTTTTCAATTTTTTTAGGTTTATGCTCTACTCCGAGTAAAGATAGGCCCGATTTTTATTTGCACATATAGGGCAAATGTCCCAATACCACGTCTTTTTGCTATGGCTTTTTTTATTTTTCAATTTCATTTATTTCATGTCTTCCACTAAATATTCAATGTATTCATTATATTAAATGTATTCATTATATTACTCGATTGATTAAACAGTTTGAGACCGCTCCTGTTTATAAATAGAATATTATAAAAGTAGTAATCTTAGATATATTACCAATTGGGTTTTTTCTAAACGGAGCCTGGATACTTCATTTTTTTGGTCCAGTCGAGCCAACCATAAATTATTCTAATTGATAATATTAATCTGATACCCCTACAAAAAATAAATAGGATTAAATTGTATTTCACGCTCCGAACTTTTGATAATTCAATCAATCTTTTTTGGGCGAAAGAGGGGATATCTCGATCAGGGGAGAGAATGGGGAAATTCCATGTGACCCAATATATCTGACAAGTCGCACTATATGTCAACCCACGATGCATCTTCCTCTCCAGGACTTCGAAAAGGTACTTTTGGAACACCAATAGGCATAAAATGAAAGAAAAAAAATTAAGTACTATATCTTACTTTGATGTGGAAGCGTAACAACGGGTTTATTGTCTTAATAAGATTAGCCTTTATCATAGTTTATCCATAAATTGAATAAGTTCATAACAATAACATAAAAAAAGAAAACCGAATGATTATGACTAAAGGAAAATTTTTACGAAACGAATGGGTCTTTGGAATGATATGAACAAATGGGTATGTCTTCACTCAGAGAAAATTAAAGTGGGATCAATCCCCTCTACCATTGCGTATTGGTACTTATCGGGTATAGAATAGATCTGCTTATTTTTGTTCCTACAAATGGAATTCGTCTATTATTACTATCTATTATTATTATTACTAAAAGAATAGAACAAATATTAATTCTTTCCTCGAGAAAATCTACCGAAAGAGTGGGTCCAGAGCATAGTTTTTTTACTTTTTACAATGCAATAAAGTTACATAGTGTCTATTATTCGTTGATTAAAGGGGTATTTCCATGGGTTTGCCTTGGTATCGTGTTCATACCGTCGTATTGAATGATCCGGGTCGTTTGATTTCTGTTCATATAATGCATACAGCTCTAGTTGCTGGTTGGGCCGGTTCGATGGCTCTATACGAACTAGCGGTTTTTGATCCCTCTGACCCCGTTCTTGATCCAATGTGGAGACAGGGTATGTTTGTTATACCCTTCATGACTCGTTTAGGAATAACCAATTCATGGGGCGGTTGGAGTATCACAGGAGGTACTATAACGAATCCGGGTATTTGGAGTTACGAAGGTGTGGCCGGGGCACATATTGTGTTTTCTGGCTTATGCTTTTTGGCAGCTATTTGGCATTGGGTGTACTGGGATCTAGAAATATTTTCTGATGAACGTACAGGAAAACCTTCTTTAGATTTACCTAAGATTTTTGGAATTCATTTATTTCTTTCAGGGTTGGCTTGTTTTGGGTTTGGCGCATTTCATGTAACGGGGTTGTATGGTCCTGGAATATGGGTGTCCGATCCTTATGGACTAACCGGAAGGGTACAATCTGTAAATCCAGCGTGGGGTGTGGAAGGTTTTGATCCTTTTGTTCCGGGAGGAATAGCCTCTCATCATATTGCAGCAGGGACATTGGGCATATTAGCCGGCCTATTCCATCTTAGTGTCCGTCCGCCCCAACGTCTATACAAAGGATTACGCATGGGAAATATTGAAACCGTCCTTTCCAGCAGTATCGCTGCTGTTTTTTTTGCCGCTTTTGTTGTTGCTGGAACTATGTGGTATGGTTCAGCAACTACCCCGATTGAATTATTTGGTCCCACTCGTTATCAATGGGATCAGGGATACTTCCAGCAAGAAATATATCGAAGAGTTAGCGCTGGGATAGCCGAAAATCAAAGTTTATCAGAGGCTTGGTCTAAAATTCCCGAAAAATTGGCTTTTTATGATTACATCGGTAATAATCCGGCAAAGGGGGGATTATTCAGAGCGGGCTCAATGGACAACGGGGATGGAATAGCTGTTGGGTGGTTAGGACACCCTATCTTTAGAGATAAGGAAGGGCGTGAACTTTTTGTACGTCGTATGCCCACTTTTTTTGAAACATTTCCGGTTGTTTTGGTAGACGGAGACGGTATTGTTAGAGCCGATGTTCCGTTTCGAAGGGCAGAGTCGAAGTATAGTGTCGAACAAGTAGGTGTAACTGTGGAGTTCTATGGTGGCGAACTGAATGGAGTCAGTTATAGTGATCCTGCTACTGTGAAAAAATATGCTCGACGCGCTCAATTGGGCGAAATTTTTGAATTAGATCGTGCTACTTTGAAATCCGATGGTGTTTTTCGTAGCAGTCCAAGGGGTTGGTTTACTTTTGGCCATGCTTCATTTGCTCTGCTTTTCTTCTTCGGACATATTTGGCATGGCGCTAGAACCTTGTTCCGAGATGTTTTTGCCGGTATTGACCCAGATTTGGATGCTCAAGTAGAATTTGGAACATTCCAAAAACTTGGGGATCCGACTACAAGACGACAAGTAGTCTGATACAAGATTGATTTCTTATTTTAATTTTTGTGATTTAACATAGACAGGGAGCCGGATAAATCTTGATTTGAATCGCTGCCTTTGCCCTTTCTTTGACTCTTTCTCTTTAGTTATCCGGGAGACGACCCAAAATAAACAGGCATGGAAGCTATAATTGTAAACCACAATCGAATCTATGGAAGCATTGGTTTATACATTCCTCTTAGTCTCGACTCTGGGAATAATATTTTTCGCCATCTTTTTTCGGGAACCACCTAAAGTTCCAACTAAAAAGATGAAATGATTTTTTATTATCTCGATTGAAGTAATGAGCCTCCCAATATTGGGAGGCTCATTACTTCAACTAGTCTCCGTGTTCCTCGAATGGATCTCTTAGTTGTTGAGAGGGTTGCCCAAAAGCAGTATATAAGGCGTACCCAGTAAAACTTACAAGTAAACCAGATATAGAGATGGCAACTAAGGTTGCTGTTTCCATTATTATATAATTTTAAGACCACAATGGATCTATGCTAAGATCATTTATTTACAATATAATGGTATACAAAGTCAACGGCTCTCACTGAATACAAAATAGGATTTATGGCTACACAAACCGTTGAGAATAGTTCTAGATCTGGTCCAAGACGAACCATTGTAGGGGATTTATTGAAACCACTGAATTCGGAATATGGTAAAGTAGCTCCAGGTTGGGGAACTACTCCTTTGATGGGTATTGCAATGGCTCTATTTGCGATATTCCTATCTATTATTTTGGAGATTTATAATTCTTCCATTTTACTGGATGGAATTTCAATGAATTAGATTCACAAGAACTACTAAATCGCTTTTCACTACAAAGTGAATCATTTAGGTCGTTTTTAGCCCATTCTATTTTTGGGTAGTTCGACCGTGGAATTTCTTTGTTTCTGTATTTCCGGAATATGAGTGTGTGACTTGTTATAATTGATCCTATGGATACTACAGAGAGTGGTTCTGTCATCTTGATACAGATGGTTTTACCTCGTCGGATATTCATTCTAGTATCCGGAACGCGCGGAATATAGGAAATAGATTACAAACTATTCTAACTATGATTCATATTTTATATTAAGACCTCGCGGGCCGGACTCCAAAAAAAAAGAGTTAACCCCCAAATAGTTAAAAAAGGGGGTTAGAAGTGATAAATCGACAGATTTTTATTCTTTTTCCCGTTTATGCTTATTTTAATTAAGGGACAAACCTTTCTTTAAATTTTTATTCAGTATATCTATTCATTGAATAAGTGATGATCCAACGATTCTTACTCAGGGAATTTTTGGACTTAGTTTGAAGGTTTTCTTGAATCATCGTGGTTGTAGTATGAATCTGAGGTTTTAATCGATTCATAGGGTCTTAACAAGAGAATTCCTATCAATAATAAAGAAAACAGAAGTAAAACCGCGTTACACACAAATAAGAATAACAAGAATAACAAATAAAAGAAAAATAAAAAAAAAAATAGGTAAATAGAGGATTCAAGAGGCCTGTAACAATCAACATAAAGACGAATGAGCCAACTTGATATTTTTTAGCATTATAACCACAAAGAAGAGCTTTCAGATTTTTATTCTTTCGTATCTTTAGAGAAAAAGAAAGAGTGAATCATAGGAGGAAAGATAAATAAGTTTCAAACTTTTTATTACACATATCCATTCTAGCCAGTATTTGGGTGGTTTTTGTTTGAGCCGTACGAAATGAAATTCTCATATACGGTTCTCAGAGGGGGAGTTCCCTGGATTTACCTATCTCAATAAAGTATATGATTGGTTCGAAGAACGTCTTGAGATTCAGGCGATTGCAGATGATATAACTAGTAAATATGTCCCTCCCCATGTGAACATATTTTATTGTTTAGGCGGAATTACACTTACTTGTTTTTTAGTACAAGTAGCTACGGGATTTGCTATGACTTTTTACTATCGCCCAACGGTTACTGAGGCTTTTGCTTCCGTTCAATATATAATGACTGAAGCTAACTTTGGTTGGTTAATCCGATCAGTTCATCGATGGTCCGCAAGTATGATGGTGCTAATGATGATCCTGCACGTATTTCGTGTGTATCTCACCGGTGGCTTTAAAAAACCTCGTGAATTGACTTGGGTTACAGGTGTAGTTTTAGCTGTATTGACCGCATCTTTTGGCGTGACTGGTTATTCCTTACCCCGGGACCAAATTGGTTATTGGGCAGTCAAAATTGTAACAGGCGTACCGGAAGCTATTCCTGTAATAGGATCGCCTTTGGTAGAGTTATTGCGCGGAAGTGCTAGTGTAGGACAATCCACCCTGACTCGTTTTTATAGTTTACACACTTTTGTATTACCTCTACTTACTGCCGTATTTATGTTAATGCACTTCCCAATGATACGTAAGCAAGGCATCTCTGGTCCTTTATAGAGAAGAAATAGTATTCTAGATCATAGATATTTGTAATCAGTCATTTATCACTTCACTCAGGGTAGG